GAAATAAATTGCGTCCAATAGGATTTGAACCTATACAAAAGGTTTAGAAGACCTCTGTCCTATCCATTAGACAATGGACGCTTTTCATTCCGACTTTTTTATTTCTAATTTTTTGCCTTTCCTATCTTGATATGATATCCTGCTCGTAAAAAAATTTTTGGATTGTATGTGAAAGAATTTAGGGAATAAAAAAGAGGTGTATTTACATTTATTCACATTAATGATATATGCGTTATTATCATAATAAATATATAGCTATAGCGGGTAGCGGGAATCGAACCCGCATCGTTAGCTTGGAAGGCTAGGGGTTATAGTCGACGTCAATTCATCATTTAAAATTTGAACGTCTCTAATTCAAAACCGAACATGAAACTTTGGTTTCATTCGGCTCCTTTATGGAAGATCGAGTCCCAGATCTAAGTCGTAAACGTAATACAAATAAAAAAATTAGAACCATAACATCTATGTCAGCTTTTCTGCCTGAATGCATCCAAAACAACTCGCTTTTTAGATGATCCCTCTAGAAGAGTGGAATTATAACAAATCCTTCTAGTTACTTCGTTCTTTATTTCTACTTGTGCGAATCCTGAGGAAAATAATTGTGTTTCCACCGAGCTGAAACAATATATAGATGGCTTTAGTAAACCAAAGTCATCGTTTAATTTTTATAGCTATTTTGCTCCAATCTCCCCTCTAAAAAAAAAAATTGAAGATCTAGTTACGATTAGAAAAATACTTTGTGTATCTCCCTCCATGGATTCTTTACTCATACTCATTCAATTGGAAGTCTTTATCCAATTAAAAAAAAAATTATGCTTCGCGATTCCATAATCCAATTTTTGGAATTTATAATATTTATAATTGACCTTTGGATACAAATCACGAGAATGTATATTCTTCCTCAAATCGTTTATTGAGAGGTAAAGGATGAAATCCTTTCTAAGAAATAAAGTTTTTAATCGGAACGGAATATGAATAAAACCGAAAGACCCCTTAACTATTTCAGTTGTTAATAGAACGAATCACACTTTTACCACTAAACTATACCCGCTACAATGTGATTATTGTATATGAATGGATCATTTGTCGAACAAGATCATCGTACGTAATCAAGATAGGATCGGAACAAAATAATGAAATTAGAATGTTGACGTTTTTTTTCGGGGAGAACTTGATGAGATAGGCAAAGGAAAGCCTATTGAAATAACAAGTTCTATCTTGGGTGAGTTATTTAGTGACAGGTGTGGTCCGAAAGAACCATTGAAGTCAGAACATAAAAAGAAATTGTGTAAGAATCCACAGCTCTATTTTATTCTTTTTTAGATTCTAAATCGAGAAAAGAAAAGTTGGAAAATAACATGAATAATAAGAAATGGCACTTATATCCTATATCGCCTATATCATAGGAATAAAAAAAACACCTATATTGTTGTTGATGCAATGTATTTTTGTTTTCAAATCAGATGAATAATTTCATGTATGATTGATTCATTGGAACAAAACAATAAACGGCCTGGTCAGTACCTATCCAGGCCGGGGAATAAAAGAAGCTTTCATACGAAATCGAAAAAAAGGGGTATTCTTTATTTAATTTACTTTATTTTTTGCGGGTATTCCCGTTATCTAAATGTAATTTAATTGCTGAAAAACTTAAAAAATTTGTATCTTTTGTAGTGGTATCTATAATTGATTCTATAGTCTAGAATAAAGAAAGAAAAAGAAAGATTTTTTCTTTACTTCATGTGTATTTCTTTACTTCATGTGTAACATAGTAATTATCCTTTGTTTAATTGGGAGAGATGGCTGAGTGGACTAAAGCGTCGGATTGCTAATCCGTTGTACGAGTTATTCGTACCGAGGGTTCGAATCCCTCTCTTTCCGTTTATCTTTATTCTGATGACTTGAGATTTTATTTCAAATTCGAAATAAAATCTCGAGCACTTTTTTATCATAGCATAGTTAGATATCTAGAATAGATAAAATCATAATAAAATTCAGAAATCAAGCAAGAAAAAATCCCTTATTTTTTTATTCCTCACGTCCAGGATTACGTCCCGGATCATTAGATAGGAATCCGAAGATGAAGAGAGAAACAAAGAATATCACCACTGTGTAAACGAAGAGTTTGAGAGTAAGCATTACAAAATCTCCAAGATAAGATCATTTTTGGTAAAAAGGGAATAGATTATCCATTTTTATACCACATATTCCATTTTGACACCAAACCAAGAAATAAAGTGGTTTCTCTAAAAGAAAGGAAGTTTCATAAATTCATTTGTAATAAGACTAAGACAAGAAGACTCTTTCGGTATGAAAATTATCTTTTATGCGCACAACACAATTCAATTAGTTTTTTATTGTGGGGACCCTATACCTATATAGTATAGGGTCCTTGTTCACTGGAAGTAGAAGGTTAGAATGAGGAAGTGAGGTGATCTAGATTCATCGCGCTTATCCAAGAATTTCCATGTTTGAATTGAGGGTTCACAATGTAAGACTTATCTGATCTTATCAATTGATTGTTAGAATCTTTTTTTTTTATTTTATTGAAAAAATCTTGAATGTTTTGTTTGTAGGACAGTATTAAAGATTTTATCGAAAACTGACAGCAGCTTGCCAAACAAAGGCTAAGAGAAAAAAGAACAAAGGTATGACTGGCATAACATCTACGATTGGATTGAAAAAAGCATAAGCCTCGGGCAATTTGGCAAAGAAAAAATGACTCGAATGAAGTATAGAATTAAGATAGATACAGATCAAACTAAAGATATTAAGCATAACAAATGTTTTATTCTTGGAGATAATTGTATTTTGATTGAGTTATCGATATAAGGTAAAAATGAAGAAAGTTCAAATAGACCAAAAAATCCTTCTTTTTCTTTGACTAACCCAATCAAAAATCCTTCTATTCTCAAACGAAAATAGAAGGAATCATATTTTCATACAATATCTTAATTGAATTCTATGTAATGATCAATAAATTCAGTTTTATTTTACAACTACACGTGTCAAATCTTAGTAACAATCTAATGGATTCCATGGATATTTGGGCGGGAATTGACGAACAACCAATACCTATATTAGTGTTTATTAGTGTTGAATAGAAATTTCAATGGGGCGTGGCCAAGTGGTAAGGCAACGGGTTTTGGTCCCGCGACTCGGAGGTTCGAATCCTTCCGTCCCAGAGCCGTCCAATTCATAAAGATTTTTTTGTTCTTTTAAAAATCTTCTCTTTAGTTTAAGAGTGTAATGTTTATTTATTTATTTAATAGTTCTAGTTCCTTGTTTATGATTTATATTATAATTATAATTATAATGACTCAGAAAAGAATCATATCTTTGACTTTCTTTCTCACAAACCAAATCCGAGTACCGATGACATACAGAATCTATTTGTGATCCTGGATAGGATAGGAATATGGATCAATGTATAATTTCTAATAAAAAAAATAAAATAGGATGTTCAGTGGCATGTCTTGCTCAACTTCATATTGAAGTTAGTTACTTAGAAAAACTTTACGTCCTATATCTATTTATTTTATTTGAATTATCAATCCTGCATTCTGAATCGAAATGTGAAAGCCCCATATTCCTTATTTCTTTTATATTCTTATCTCTAAAGAAAATAGGGTACTAATTCTATCTTGATGCTGAATTCTAAACAGTAGGTAGGGGGCTTTGGTACTAATATAATTGCTGGGATTAAGACTCCCAAAACAAACTTGTTTTGGGTAAAAAAAAAATATGTATCTGTTTGTCTTTTCACTTATACAAGATTGTCCAGCATACCGTAAGAGGACCTTCCTTTTTTATTTTTTATTTAGGACTCATGAGACCCATAAAATTTGTCAGTAGATGGGAGTTAATCCGCAATGGGTGGTATAAATTTTAATATGGATGTCTGTCTTCCGGATCTTATTAACAAATTAACAAAAAAGAAAGTTCAATATGTAACAGATGTATTTTTTTTTACCTAATTTTTTTTGATTTCGCATTGGGTTCTAATTTAGAATTGTAAATCCATGTAACGATTGTATCAGAGGGTTGTTTTATACATTCTATTGACTTTACTTTATTACATCCATTACTTTGTTATCATTTTATTCTTTGTTTTTTTTTATGTAGCTGGGTGAAATCATTGATGATTCAATTGGAAAATAAATTCAATAAAATAAATATATATTATGTTTATGATGATTTGTGTTTCCTTAATCAATAAGTCGGAACAACTTCGTAAGCATATCTTCGATATAGAAATTGAAAAGATTCAATTCTAACAAAATCCCCTTTTGGATTTGAAACTTTTGTTTAAATTGGAAAAACTATTTCGATCAAAAGTGTATCGCACGGGAATCAATCGTTCATATGATTCTTCGATAGTCAATAAATCACAAAAGGCCTTTTTGAAACGATTAAGGATCAAGTAATGTCTAAACCCAATGATTCAAAACAAAGATAAACGATCCCGGAAGAAGAAAACGCCATTTTCAATTGTCTCCACAATTTGAGCAGAAGCAGAATAAGTAATTAAAAATTTTGATTCTAAACGAGACAAAAAAATTGGTTAGAAACAGCTCAATAAATGAAATGCCATCAGGTTTTTTTTTCCTTTGAACTCTTTGAGAATTGTCCAACTTGAGTTATAAATACGAATTATTTTTTCTTTTCGGTTTTTTCGGGAAGGAAGAATAAAAAACGACTAAAATCATTGTCATAGTTTAATTGAATTGGTTTGATGATTTTATGGATCTATTTGCTACTATATATACTATGACTATATATATAAATATATACTATAAGTAGAGTAAAATTATTAAATTTGAATCATTCTTTCTCAAGCCGTACGAGGAAAAAGCCTCCTATACGTTTCTAAGGGAGGAATTGTTCATCTATATCTATCCCAATGAGCTATCTATCGAATCGTTGCAATTGATGTTCGATCCCGAAGAGAAGGAAGAGATCTTCGGAAAGTGGGTTTTTACGATCCAATAAAGAATCAAACTTATTTAAACGTTCTCGCTATTCTATATTTACTTGAAAAGGGAGCTCAACCTACGGGAACCGTTCATTATATTTCAAAGAAGCCAGAGATACTTAAGGAACTTCGCGTTAATTACAAAAAATTAAAAAGAAAGAAGGGGTGCCCCTAGGCTAGCTTTGTGTCATTTTTTCTTCACTATTCCCCTCCTCCTTTCCCCATTTTTTTGTTCTATTCATATTGATTTTATATATCTAATATTCTAATCTAATATATATATAATAATATATAAATATAGTAAAGTAATATGAGATCATATGGGATAATATAATTATAAATGTACCTTTATGAATATTGAATAAACTCGAGATTTTATTCTTCCTTATTTCTTTTCTACATTTACACTTTTTTTTATTCTCTTTATATTCTCTATGTAGGTTATCTATGAAGTGCCAATCCAACAAAAGTCCTTATTATGGGATTCTTTGAATTTCTTTTCTCGACGCGCATATTGACAATAGTGTATTGATCAAATATAATTGATCATGGATAAATAGATCTATATTATCCACGACCTATAAGTTTTTCTTTTTTACTTAACTTCATGTAAGTGATGGGTTCTGTGGATTCGATTGACACAACACAAGAAGTCTCTTCTGAATAAAAAAAGGAAAAATCTATTTTTCCTTTTTTTTCCGATCATATCTACACGTCATAATGAAATTTTTGGGTTGCTAACTCAACGGTAGAGTACTCGGCTTTTAAGTGCGGCTAGAATTTTTTACACATTTGGATGAAGCAACGGATTCGTCCATACCATTGGTAGAGTTTGTAAGACCACGACTGATCCTGAGAGGGAATGAATGGAAAAAACAGCATGTCGTATAAACGAATAACTCTAAGATAAGAGTACTTAATCCTTACGGGATCGGTACAAAATCTTGTTTGTATTCTTAGAGTTTTAATTCTTAGAGCGGTACAAAAAAACCAATTCATGCTTGGATCGAGTGAATAAATGGATAGAGCCGAAAAGCTCAAATTATAGGGAAACAAAAAAAGCAACGAGCTTCTGTTCTTAATTCGAATAATTACCCGATCTAATTATACGTTAGAAATATATTAGTCCCTGGTGCGGGAAAAGGTTATTTCATAACCTTAAAAGAAAAGTGGATTCTCCACTTTTTTTATGAATCCTAACTATTAACTATATCCTTGAGTGGAGACGAATGTGTAGAAGAAGCAGTATATTGAGAAACAAAATTTATTCTTAAAGTCAAAAGAGCGATCGGGTTGCAAAAATAAAGGATTTCTAACTATCTCGGTATTTTATAACGAACAAAACCCAATTGGATGGAAAAAGAGAGAATCCGTTGATTAATCATCTCCAAGGTATCTATTTTTTTTTACTATATGCCCGGATACCTTGTTTTGGCTGTATCGTACTATGTTTCGTATCATTTGATGGCCCAAGAAATCCCCATCTTTGGTTCAAATCTAATTTTAAATGGAGGAATTACAAGGATATTTAAAGATAAATAGATCTCGAGAACGAGACTTCCTATATCCACTTCTCTTTCAGGAATACATTTATGCACTTGCTCATGATCATGGGTTAAATAAATCGATTCCTTATGAGCCTATGGAAAATTTAGGTTATGCCAATAAATATAGTTTACTAATTGTTAAACGTTTAATTACTCAAATGTATCAACAGAAGCATTTGATTTTTTTGGCTAATGATTCGAATCAAAATCAATTAGTTGGGTATAATAAAATTTTTGATTCTCAAATGATATCAGAGGGGTTTGCAGTCATTGTGGAAATTCCATTCTCACTGCGATTAGTATCTTCCCTAGAAGGTAAAAAAGAAATAGTCAAATCTATTAATTTACGATCAATTCATTCCATATTTCCTTTTTTAGAGGATAAATTATCACATTTAAATCATGTATTAGATATCCTAATACCCCATCCTATCCATCTGGAACTATTGGTTCAAATCCTTCGTTGTTGGATACAAGATGTCCCCTTTTTGCACTTATTGAGACTCTTTCTCTACGAGTATCATCATTGGAATATTCTTATTACTCAAAAAAATCAAATGAATTTCTTTTTTTCAAAAGAGAATCAAAGATTTTTTCTGTTCCTATATAATTTTCATGTATATGAGTCGGAATCCATATTCGTTTTTCTGCGTAAACAATCTTCTCATTTACGATCAACATCCTCTAGAGCTTTTCTTGATCGAACACATTTTTTTGGAAAAATAGAACATTTTTTAGTGGTTTTTCGTAATGATTTTCATACCATCCTTTGGTTGGTCAAGGATATTTTCATCCATTATTTCAGATATCAAGGAAAATCAATTCTGTCTTCAAAAGTAACTCCTCTTCTGATGAAGAAATGGAAATATTACCTTGTAAATTTATGGGAATGTCATTTTTTTTTTTGGTCTCAACCGAATAGGATTCATATAAATCAATTATCCAATCATTTTATAGATTTTCTGGGCTATTTTTCAA